ATAGCCCAGGATGATGGTGTCATTCTCTAAGCGAACGCGGAACATTCCGTTGGGTAGGGCTTCTGTAACTAAACCTTCGAAAGTTACTTTTGCCTCTCTCGGGTTTTTTTTTTCTCTCCTATTTTTTTTTTCTGTCATATTTTTTCTCTCCTATTTTTTTTTTCTGTCATATTTTTTTCTCCTATTTTTCCATTTTTATTTTCAAAATAGGAAGTTCGAGATAGAATTCGGGTACTATAGGCGGGTCCATTACCATATATAACATAAGACTTCTCCCCCAATTCTGTTTAGTCGAGCTTCTCGATCTGTCATTATACCCTGAGAAGTAGAAAGAATAGCAATTCCCATTCCGCCCAAAACCTTAGGAATTCCTTGATAGTTGGCATAAATTCGTAAGCCAGGTCGGCTGATACGCTTTAAAAAGGTTCTAGTTCTATATATTCCCTTTCTAGTCTTTCTCTTTTGATGTCGCAAAGTTGAAACCAAGAAATATCTATTACTTTCCTGATGTTTCCGAACACTTTCAATAAAACCCTCTCGTAGAAGTATTTTAACAATGTTTTCGGTAATATTTGTAGATACTACTCGAACAGTTCCTTTTTTATTCATGTCTGCGTTTCTTATAGAGGTTAGTAAATCAGCAATAGTGTCCTTGCCCATAAGACTCTAATTCTAGGTTCCTCCTAATTTTTCTATAATCAACATGTTTTTCTTTTTCTTTTAATTTTGGATTTTAAAGCATATACGTGAGACACAATCTACTAATTTTTTCTTTGATCTATATCTCGTCTACTAGTATTTATAATACTTCAGGAGCTAATGAAACTATTTTAGTAAAATTCAATTCTCTCAATTCCTCAGCAATCGCGCCAAAAACTCGAGTTCCTTTTGGATTTCCTTTTTGATCAATGATAACTGCTGCATTGTCATCATAGCGTATTATTATACCGTCTTCGCATTTGAATTCTTTACATGTACGTACAATTACAGCTCGAATTACTTCGGATCGTTCTAGAGGCATTCGGGGCACTGCGTCTTTGATTACAGCAACAATAACATCACCAATACGAGCATATCGCTGATTACCAGCAGCTCCTATGACTCGAATACACATCAATTTTCGAGCTCCACTGTTATCCGCGACATTTAAAAGGGTCTGAGGTTGAATCATATTATTTTGATTTCAATTTGTTATTTCAATGCAAAAGGATGAAAGAAATATTGTCTTTCCAGAAAGAAAAACCTGGGGTTTTTTATCTTCAATACTCCTTTTTTGGATTCTATATCTCTAATCGAAGAAATTGACTTCGTATGGGCATTTTACTGGCAGCTATGGAGATAGCTGCTCTAGCTACAGTTTCGGATACTCCGCTCATTTCATAAAGTATTCGACCAGGTTTAACAACGGCTACCCAATATTCGGGGGATCCCTTTCCCGAGCCCATACGTGTTTCTGTAGGTCTTATTGTAACCGGTTTGTCGGGAAATATACGTACCCATATTTTTCCACCACGACGTGCATATCGTGTCATTGCTCTTCGTCCTGCTTCTATCTGTCTCGCTGTGATCCAAGCAGGTTCAAGTACTTGAAGAGCATATCTACCAAAACAAATACGATTGCCTCGGCAGGATTTTCCCTTCATTCTTCCTCTATGTTGTTTACGAAATCTAGTTCTTTTGGGGTTATAGTCGATGGTTCTTTCTTAGTTCCATCTCTACTGCAAAACTGGACATGAGAGTTTCTTCTCATCCAGCTCCTCGCGAATGAAATGAGAAAGCGTGCAAATTTCTCTAATTCCATAATATTCAAAAATATTACGGATAGATACACAATTCTATATTTATAGATAATGTAATCTTTCTTTTTTCTAAGGAATCTCCTTATTTTTACTCTTATTGAATCATGGTAAAGTATTCTAATCCAATAAAGATTTCGCGGGCGAATATTTACTCTTTCCTGTCTTATTTGTTAATTTATAACCTTACCAAATAAAGCAATTTTTGGGGTTTGTTCCGCCATCCCACCCAATGAAGTATTAGGATTCTTTTCAAGAAAATCCTATGCAGTCATAGGTTTTGTCGTTCCCACAGCTTCTCCTTTAATGGTTAGGTTTGAATCCTGCAATGGAGCTTCCAAAAAATTTCTTTCCGAGTCAATTTTCTCAGTTTTATTAACCCGGGCTGCTCTTTATTATTTCTTTAAATTTTTATTTATTGTTTCAAGTTATGATTTCAAATTCTCTCTTTTTTTTATTATTTTATTATATTGATGCTTTATCACATTGCCTTTTATGATGTAATTCATAGACCATACACATTGGAATACTATATCCTTATTATTATTCCTTCTATCTATCATCCCTCCTTTTATCCACATCCCGTTAGTTTTGCTTCACAACCTAGAATTTGGTTTCTTTTTTAGAGAAAAAAAATGCAGTTGCTACAACTATATGATAGATCTACTCATTTATGATAGATGTATTTATTCACATAGTGACTGTTTCTTAGTTAGGATCTCGACAATACGAAGCAATAGGTTGGTTATTAGTTAATTTTCTATAATTACTAAGTTTTTTCTATTTTTAGTAGGGTTCGGTCAACTTTTTTTGGAATTTCTATTTTTGACCCTAAAGAAAAAACTAACGAGTCACACACTAAGCATAGCAATTATATTAAAAGATTTATCAATTTTCATTAAATCTTATAGAAAGAGGTATAATTTCTTCTTTTTTCAGGGATTTCCGGAAAAATAAGGCTCTTGTCTTTTTTATTCTATCATTGGGCAGAATGGGAAGACAAGGTTAGTTATTCTTCTTCTACGAATATCCAAATTTTTACACCTAATACTCCATAGATAGTTCGAATTGGATAGCAGCAATAATCTATTTTAGCGCGAATTGTTTGGAGGGGAAGTCTACCTTTTTTAATGCATTCGGCACGTGCAATTTCTTTCCCTGCTAGACGACCTGCAATTTTGATTTTTACTCCCTTTATATCTGCTTTTTTAGTTAATTCAATGGCTTTTTTCATTGCCTTTCGGAATGAAACTCTATTTTTTAATTGGAAAGCTATATATTCTGCAAGAATGTTAGGTTGTCTATAAGGTTCTTTAACTTTTTCGATAGCAATATTAAGTCTCTGGTTTACAGAATTCACTTCCTTTTGGAGATCTTTCTCTAATTCTTCGATTGCTCCTTTTTTTTTTAATAAATTGGGGAATCCAATATGGATTATGACGTGGATTGTATCAATTTCCTTTTGAATTTCTATATGTGTAATTACTTCGGAACTTGAGTCTGATTCTATTTTTCTATTCGAGCCTTTTTTCCTATTCTTTTGTATATAGTTCTTGATACAATTCCGTATTTTTTTATCTTCCTGTAGACCTTCAGAATAATTTTTTGGTTGTGCGAACCAAAAGGAATGGTGATTTTGGGTTGTACCAAGTCTGAAACCGAGTGGATTTATTTTTTGTCCCATATTTTTCTATTCTATTTTTTTTTTACTGGGAATCGAAATCTTAGATTGATCTAAAGATTATTTCGATTTCTTTACTATATTTAGTACAATTGTTATATGACACATGGTTTTTTTTATAGGATAACCACGCCCTCGAGCCCGAGGTCTGAATTTTTTCATAATAGTACCCCTACTGACTTCGGCTTTAGTTATGAATAGATTAGCTTTGTCGAAATCCCTATAATGAGTAGCATTTGCTGCTGCCGAATAAACCAACTTTAAGATGGGATAAGATGCTCGATAAGGCATGAGGTTCAGTATCATAACGGTTTCCTCGTAGTAACGCCAGCGAATCTCATCAAGAACTCTTTGTGCTTTGAAAACAGACATATGTATGCGTTTTTGTGCTTTGAAAACCCGCTCGAACTTAAGTAGACGATCGGTTGGAACTTTTCTTGCGAGTTTCCTTAGTCCGTTCTTCTTCTTCTTTATCCTAGGGGTATACTTTACCAATTTGAAACTTGTCATAAATAAGGTTATTACCCGCCTACCTTTACTTTATTTGAATCCTATAAATTTTGTTTATTCTGAATCTTTCTATTCTGAATTCAGTTAACGACGAGATTTAGTATCCTTTCTTGCACTCTCATAACTCGTGAAATGCCGAGTAGGCACGAATTCCCCCAATTTGCGACCTACCATAGGATTTGTTATATAAATAGGTATATGTTCCTTTCCATTATGAATCGCGATTGTATGGCCAACCATTGCGGGTAGAATGCTAGATGCCCGGGACCACGTTACTATTGTTTCTTTCTCCTCCTTCATATTGACCTTTTCGATTTTTGTCAATAAATGACGAGCTACAAAAGGATTCGTTTTTTTTCGTGTCACAGCTGATTACTCCTTTTTTTCATTTTAAAGAGTGGCATCCTATGTCCACTATCTCGATCGAGGTATGGAGGTCAGAATAAATAGAATAATGATGAATGGAAAAAAGAGAAAATCCTTTAGCTGGATAAGGGGCGGATGTAGCCAAGTGGATCAAGGCAGTGGATTGTGAATCCACCATGCGCGGGTTCAATTCCCGTCGTTCGCCCATCGCATTATTGCAAATTCCAAAAATGCAATTTTCCGTATTCCTAGTTACGTATTTACTTACGGCGACGAAGAATAAAACTATCACTATATTTTTTCCTTTTCCTAGTTCTTCTTCCAAGCGCAGGATAACCCCAAGGGGTTGTGGGTTTTTTTCTACCAATGGGGGCTTTCCCTTCACCGCCCCCATGGGGGTGGTCCACAGGGTTCATAACTACCCCTCTTACTACGGGGCGTTTACCTAGCCAACACTTAGATCCGGCTCTACCCAAACTTTTTTGGTTCACCCCAACATTACCCACTTGTCCGACTGTTGCTAAGCAGTTTTGGGATACCAAACGGACCTCCCCAGATGGTAATCTTAAAGTGGCCGATTTACCCTCTTTTGCAATTAGTTTCGCTACAGCACCTGCTGCTCTAGCTAATTGCCCACCCCTTCCACGTGTGATTTCTATGTTATGTATGGCCGTGCCTAAGGGCATATCGGTTGAAGTAGATTCTTCTTTTTTCTCAAAAAACCCCTTCCCAAACTGTACAAGCTTCTTCCAAAGCATACGGCTTTCTAGATGTATATGACGATCTCTAGACAGATGGATCTTATATGAATCGTATGATGAAGTACCACATAAGTGGATATATAGAAAAGGAATCCAAATCTGCCGAATCGCTCATGTTATGATCTTCTACATCCTAGGTCTCCGCGTTCCGTCATCTGGCTTATGTTCTTCATGTAGCATTCAGATCGAATGACTCTATGAAATTACGTCGATACTTCCACATATTATGGGTAACGTAGGAGACATCCCTATTTTCACCCGGGGGTCTTAATTACCACTGCTTAGCTTTCAATTCGCCTCTGACCATCAAATTAAATGTGAATAACCCGTCCTCCTCTCTTTGAAACAAGGGGCGCTTCCGGTTCTGTGCGTGCTTCAAACAATTTTGTCTTCTCCATATTACCATATCTCTAGAGTCAATAATTTTCTATGAGGAACTACTGAACTCAATCACTTGCTGCCGTTACTCAACAGTTTTCTGTTGAGGTCTATCCCGTAGAGGTAGTCAAATTGGATCAGTGATCGATTTCTAGGTTTCGTCGTAAACCTAATTGGTTACTTCCAATTACGTAAATCAATAGTTCAAACCGCACTCAAAGGTAGGGCATTTCCCATTGATATAGGAACTTTTGTACCAGAAACAATAGTATCTCCAATTATAGCCCCTCTGGGATGTAAAATATATCTCTTCTCACCATCCCCATAGTGTATGAGACAAATGTATGCATTTCGATTAGGGTCGTATTCTATGGTTACGATTCTACCAGATATGTCTTTTTGATTCCGTCGAAAATCTATTTTACGGTATAGGCGCTTATGACCTCCCCCTCTATGCCTTGCGGTAATGATTCCTCTGGCATTACGACCTTTACCACAACGGTGCCGTCCATGGATCAATTTATTTCGTGGATTGGATTTCACTTGCCTGTCTACGGTTCCCTTGCGTGTGCTTGGGATAGGTGTTTTGTATAAATGTTTCGCCGTATTATTAAGTATTCTCCTTTAGTTCTTTTCTCTATCTAGAAGTGGAATAGAATAACCCGGTTGAAGGGTAATGATCATACGTCTGTAATGCATTGTATGTCCCAGAATAGGTCCCATTCTTCTACCCTTTCCGGGTAGTCGATGGCTATTCACAGCTACTACCTTAACACCAAAGAAGAGTTCGACCCAATGCTTTATTTCTGTCTTAGTGAATCCCGATTCGACATTAAAAGTATATTGATTCTTTCCCAATAAACGAAGACTCTTTTCTGTAAATACTGCGTATTTGATTCCATCCATAAATCGACTTTCCCTCCTATGCTCTGAGTTCCAGTATCGATAAGAATTCGAGTTCTTATTGTTCTTATGTTATGGTATGAATATACCATACCAATTCGTTATGTATGGATGATGGATGAGATTCCATGGATAGAGAGCCAGTTCCAATAGACTTATGGAACGTTCCCGTTCGCGTGCATCCAGCAGGAATTGAACCCGCAAATTTACCAATTATGAGTTGGGCGCTTTAACCATTCAGCCATGGATGCTTAACAGGGATCATCGTACATCGTAAATAACCCATTTTCATATAGAAAGACATATCATAGAAAAATGAAATCGAAAATATTCGGAGATGGCAAATATTCGGAGATGGCAAATATTCGGAGATGGCAAATATTCGGAGATGGCAAATATTCGGAGATGGCAAATATTCGGAGATGACTATGAAAACACCTCTCTGGATCCTCGAATTGAAAGAGAGATTGAGAGGGATCAAGAATCCTAATTCTCGCTATTTGGAATGGATCCAATTCTATTGAGTCTGACTCATAGTGATCATTTCTCTTTAGCAAAGAATGACCTTGGTTATCAAAGGATTGAACAACCGGGATCCAATACCTAGTTGACATTGCTAACAAGGATCTAATGAATTATGAGTTTAATAGATCCTCTTTAGCAGAAAGACGTATATTCCTTGCTCATTATCAGACAATCACTTATTCCCACCTCGTGTGGGGCTAATCGTTTTCATTTACCATCTCATGGAAAACCCTTTTCGTTCCGCTTAGCCCTATCGGGTATTTTAGTGATAGGTTCTATAGGAACTGGACGATCCTATTTGGTCAAATACCTAACGAAAAATTCCTATTTTCCTTTCATTAAGGTACGAGGGCTTCTTATTCCACAAGAACGAAAGCACCTTTTCATTCTTTCATATACTAGGGGTTTTTACTTGGAAAAGACAATGTTCCATACTAAAGGATTCGGGTCCATAACCACGAGTTCCAGTGCACTAGATCTTGTAGCACTTAGCAACGAGGCCCTATCCATTAGTATTCCACATAAGAAATCCATTATAGAAACTAATACAATTAGATTAGCTCTTCATAGACAAACTTGG